TATCTCCATACATAGAGAGATGCATGATCCACCAGGCCCTTTAGGGTTGTGACGTAAAAAAAAGTCCCCTGTCCGACAAAGAAAGTAGTAAAAGGGGGAAATAAGTCATATAGAATCGATGGATTCGTGGTACAATACCTCTATGATGTAGAGTATACATTTTATTACAATTAGAGTTCGGGGCTGCTAGAGGGATCAAATGGTATATTTATTGATAACGTGGAGGATTAGAAACATGACTATTGCTTTCCAATTGGCTGTTTTTGCATTAATTGCTACTTCATTAATCTTACTTATTGGTGTACCTGTTGTATTTGCTTCTCCTGAGGGTTGGTCAAGTAATAAAAAGATTGTATTTTCTGGTACATCGTTATGGATTGGATTAGTCTTTCTTGTGGGTATCCTGAATTCTATCATCTCTTGAACCTAGTCGTTCAAGATCCAAAAAGGAAACGACCCCCCCACGAGTTCTTTCGTTTCGAGCTGTGAGACACATGAAAATTCAATAAGAGTCCCCTGCCCTAACCAAATAAAGAAAACAAAAAAAGGGGGGAGGGAGGGGGGATGTCCCCTTACCTTACTCAAATGTTTTTTGAAAGGAATGAGTAAAAAGAAGAAATATGGAAATTCGATTTTGCCCACATTGAGTAGTATAAAAATGAATCGAACTATTTCGATTTCATCGAAGTTGAATCAAATATTCAGTACTATGACAAAAATAGAGCATCCGCTCAGGGTCTTTCTTTTGTCTTTCTTTGATGAAAGGCTTTCTATTCGGAAAGAATTTGAATTCGTTGTTCGGACTTACCTAACAATCCAATTTGAACAACTCGCTCTTTTTTGGTTGGGGGGTCATAATCATCGTGTAGGAGAGGTGGCCGAGTGGTTCAAGGCGTAGCATTGGAACTGCTATGTAGACTTTTGTTTACCGAGGGTTCGAATCCCTCTCTTTCCGCACCTTCGCCCAATCCGCCAATGGAATGTTAATGGTTACAATGTAACCAATCAAAGAATAATGGATACCAGTCCAATTATTCTAATAATTGGCCCTTTCTTTCATATAAATCTTTTATTCCTAATTTCTGGGGCATTAGGAAACTGCTGGAAAGAGCAGACAGGGGATCAAAATTTGGATCAAAATTTCCTTACTGATCCATGATACATCGATCAGAGAAAAACCTCTGGCCTCCTTACTGCGTGAATAAGGTTGCCCGAAACCTTGTTGTTATCTTAATCTTAGTTAGGGTTAAATCTGACGAGAATAATATTCTACGACCAACAATTCCTTTATTTCTTTTAAACCGACCCCTTCCCTATCTATTATTTGTTTGACTGATCCCTTTAATAAGTCGCGTGGGTCATCAGATAATCTATGATTAAGAATCAAATGGTGTGGTAATGCCTTTTGATTCTTGGCGGATGAATCAAGATAATTTTGAATCAGAGCTCTTGATTTTTCTTTCTCCCTCGCTGAAATAATATCTCGGGGTTTGCAGCGATAACTTGGTATATCGACTATGCGATTATTTACTAAAATATGTCTATGATTCACTAATTGACGGGCTTGAGGAATAGTCGAAGCCATACCCAATCGGAAAAGGGTATTATCCAAACGCATTTCAAGTAATTGTAGTAAAACTTGACCCGTCGGCCCCTTGGCTTTTCCGGCGATACGAACGTATTTCAGTAATTGCCGTTCTGTAAGACCATAATGAAAACGCAATTTTTGTTTTTCTTCTAAACGAATACGATATTGAGATTTTTTCTTGGAGGGCGGTGGGTTTCTAGGATCCTTTTCGACTCTAGGATCACTTACGTCGCTAGGATCACTTACGACTCTAGGCTGTTTATTATCTCTAGGCTGTTTACTAGTTAGTCCCGGTAAAGACCGCAGGCGGTTTATTATTTTTTGACGAGGTCCTCGGTAACGCGACATAAAGACTCCTTTTTGATTTCCTAAACCTAAATTAAAACTGAACTCGACGATCAACCAAGCGAAAGGTTTTCAATTTTTAGAAATCTTTCGTAAAATCAAAAAGATTCTAAAAAAAACGAAAAAAGAGGGCCTTTTCCCTATTCTGGGATTTCAAACAGAACCCACGATTTTCTGTAAAAAATCACAGAACTAAGAACTAAAGAAAGCCAGCTATCGGAATCGAACCGACGACCCTCGCATTACAAGTGCGATGCTCTACCCTCTGAGCTAAGCTGGCTCAACTAAGATCCATTTTTTATGCATAGGAAGTCAGTAAACTGCAGGGATCTTGGCTATTACTATTCACTAGTCAATTCATTCTTAGCGATTCAGAATTCGAATTAATAAGAATAAAAAAAAAGAATATAGAATCCAACTTTCAAATAAATATTTGTGATTATATCACAGAACATAACAATTCATCTAAGAATTAAGAGAGGGGTCCAGTCCATATAGTAATAGTATACAATTTCTATTTCTTTCTCAATTCTAGCTTAATCAAGATCTTGATTTTCATTAGAAAAAAGTAAGATTTTCTTTTTCATTTCACTCAAACGGGTATTTCCCATTTTTTCAATTTCTTTTTTTATATAGAATCCTATTTCATTACATAGTTTCATTCTAAATGAATGATTAGTTATAGCAATTAACTAATAACTAGATTATGGTTAAATATGAAATAGTTCTAGAATCTATTCTACTCTATTCTATAGATTCTACATTTTATGTAGTTCATCTAGTCTAATCTAATTCGAATAGATTCCTATTTCTTTTCTTTATCCCATTTGCGTGTTTTTTATGTTATATAGCCTAGCATTTCCTCTAAGGAAAGGATAAGAAAAAAAAAGAAATTCAGACTGTAATGGGACATCCCTATGTTTTCATGCGAAAATAGTGAAAGCTAAAGACGAAAAAAAAGGGGGGTATGGCGAAATTGGTAGACGCAACGGACTTAATTGGATTGAGCCTTAGTATGGAAACTTACTAAGTGATAACTTTCAAATTCAGAGAAACCCTGGAATCAAAAAGGGGCAATCCTGAGCCAAATCCTGTTTTACGAAAAGAAAGAGGGGTTCAGAAAGCGAGAATAAAAAAAAAAGGATAGGTGCAGAGACTCAATGAAAGCTGTTCTAACAAATGAAGTTGGCTGCGTTGGTAAAGAAATCCTTTTTTTCTATCGAAACTTCAGAAAGGACGATGGTAAACCTAGAGTATATACATACGCATACGTACTGAAATATTGCTTCAAATGATTTCAAATCATTAATGAGGCCCCGAGTCCGTCTTTTGATTCGATTCTATTTCTATAGAATCAAATAGTCATTGATCAAATCATTCACTCCAAAGTCTTCTAGATCTTTTCAATAACCGATTAATTGGACGAGAATAAAGAGAGAGTCCCGCTCTACATGTCAATAACGACAACTATGAAAGTTATAGTAATAGGAAAATCCGTAGACGTTAAAAGTCGTGAGGATTCAAGTCCCTCTATCCCCAAAAAGGCTCCTTTGACTCCCTAACCCTTTATCCTCTGCTTTTCCAAATTCGTTATCTTTCTCATTTATTTTTATTCGCCCTTTTCCCAAAAGTACGCAATCGGCCCCTTTTTCCTCTTATCGCAGGTCTTGTGGTATATTTTATATACGTACAAATGGGGATCCCAGGAATCCTCATTTGATTTGTTGAAGGATTCAGAATCAATCTTCTTGCGCGCGCTGAAACTTAAAAATCCCTCTTTTTCTTTTTAAGGATCTCAGAAATTAGGAGCGAGGAAAAGACTTTCAATACCTTTTTCGTCGTTTTAATTGACAGAAACTTAAGTCATCTAGTAAAATGAAGGGATGATGCATTGGAAATGGTCGGGATAGCTCAGCTGGTAGAGCAGAGGACTGAAAATCCTCGTGTCGCCAGTTCAAATCTGGTTCCCGTCACATTATTCATTTGTAGGGGTCTCTACTCTATCAAATGAATTGATAGGGAGGTCAACATATGTGTTATTCTATAATGAATCTATTCATTAATATTTTAGATCGTGATATAGAACTTCTATCTTTAAGTGTCCAGAAATAGACCTCTCTTTTTTTTTTTTTAGTAAATAGTATATCAAAGTTTTTTAGATGTAAAAGAAGAGAATTCAAATCTCTTTCTTCTTCTTTTTTTTATTTGTTAATACTGTATTTACTTTCGCTCAATAAAGAATGCTAGTTCCTATTTTAGCCAAAGAAAGGGTTCAATTCTGACTTAGTTCTTAGTTGGTCGAAAGACCTAGACAAAAGTCTAGTCTAGAGTCGTTGCGGGGGGGGCAAGATCCATCTTGGATAGAGTACAAATAGAATCGCGATCCTTTTTACTTTCTTTGCGTTTTCTTTCATAGTTTCTTTCTGCGGCCCCGCGCATACATAACCTTACTAGATCTTTTTTTAAGCACTGCGCGCAGTATAAAGTGAAAGTTCCTGTTGCAGAACACTCTTTTAGTTCATCCTATTGCTTTGACTCATCCGAAACAAGTCTTTTCAAAATTTGAAAATCTCAATGAATTCCTATTTTTCTTTTCTTATATTTATTTAGCCTATCCATAATACGACTGAGACCTCAATTACTCTCTTTGATCTCGAAGAGCGCATATAAATCTTCCTAGAATATCCGGAGTTCTAGAAATGACGATTTCTTTCTTCTCATTCAATGAGCGTCTTGTATTTCATAAAAATTGGGAGCAATATAATCCTTACGTAAGGGCCATCCTATCCAACTTTCAGGCATTAAAATACGTTTCAATCGCGGATGATTATCATAAGAGATTCCCAACATATCATAAGACTCCCTTTCTTGAAAATCTGCACTTTTCCAAACCCAGAAAATGGACGGAATTCTAGGATTCTTCCTTGGAAGAAAAACTTTTATGCATACCTCTTCCGGTTGATCTACACCATATTCGATTCTAGTAAAATGGTACACACTAGCCAAGAGTCCGCCTGGTGCTACATCATAAGCACATTGGGAACGTAGATAGTTGTAACCATATACA